ACTCGAGGTTTTCCTGTTTCCGGGGGGTTTACAGGAGCGTTAGCTATCTCAGGAGTTTAGGGGGGTAGGGGGGTTTAACGCGAAAAAGCCAAAAGGGGGTCATATAGATATCTTCCGACTAAATTTCACTATATTATGTCCTTGAGATTTTTATATGTAATTCTTTAGTAAAGACTTTTCATCACTCATACTATTTCCATGCTTCCTAGGATGATTCCCACCTTGTTAACTAGATTTCGTGCACTGTGAAATGTCTATTGAAAAGAAAAAGAAAAAAAAAAACCCCATTGCCCTATAAAAAGAAGGCTCGGCATGGGGGCCCCTCCCCCTATTGTATTCCACCATTAACCTATGCCCGGTGAAATAATTTATGGGGATGTTTACAATTTGTGGCCCTGAAATAGGAACCAAATGCCAGGAATAAATCACTCTGTGAAACCCCCACAATTTTTGTCCCTCACCTTCAATAAACTTTGGCATTAAGAAATGGACTTGTTGGTCGGCTCTTACTACATTAAATATTTGAGTTTGGCGGGATTTTGAGTAAAGGTATAACTTAACCTATGGATTTTTGTGTTAGGTCTTAAATTTCGCCTGGTGTTTATAAGTACTTGTTTATTATTATTATCATGCTTTATGTAAAATTTTCGTATCATGTAATTCCTGAATGGTGTAACCCTAGATATGGTGATAAAACATATATGTACTTGAATGCCCTATGATATGGTTAATATAAATTAATGTTGATAATACATATATGTATTTAAAATTATTGTACATACACTACAAAGAATAGTTTAATTAAGAATCCTGGCTTTGGGAGCCAGGGGTGGGAGTTAAAATCTCCTTTCTTTGAGCAGTAGGGAGGATTTTAACCCCCGACATCTGGTTTACAAGACCAGGGCTCTGACGCTGAGCTACTAATGCAAGTTCATTCAAGTGCTTTATCCTCTGCATAACCTGCTAATGGTGTAAGGACTAGGAAGAGGAAAAAGTATAAAAAGGACGCAATTTGTCCAATAATAACAAACGGGTGTGATACAGGCATACCTCCAATTCAGGTGAGAATAATAACATCTGCAATTAGGGTTCAAAACAAGAATTGTGTAAGCGGCCGGAAGGTAAGACTTCGTTGTTTAGACGTGTGTAGAAATGGTACGAGCATCAGAATGAGGATTGAGGCCAGTAGGGCCAATACTCCTCCTAGTTTGTTGGGGATGGAGCGCAGAATTGCATATGCGAACAGGAAGTATCACTCTGGTTTGATGTGGGGAGGAGTAACTAGCGGATTGGCTGGGGTGAAGTTGTCTGGGTCTCCTAGCAGGTTGGGTGAGAATAAAGCTAAAGATGTGAGGGCGATAACAAGTACTGCAAACCCTAATAAGTCTTTGTATGAGAAGTAGGGGTGAAAGCTTATTTTATCTGCGTCTGAATTTAGGCCGAGGGGATTATTTGACCCTGTTTGATGAAGGAAGAGAAGGTGGACTATGGTTGCGCCTGCAATTACAAAGGGGAATAGGAAGTGGAAAGCAAAGAATCGGGTAAGGGTTGCATTGTCTACTGAGAATCCGCCTCAAATTCATTGAACTAAAGAGCCACCTACGTAGGGCACTGCAGAGAGTAGGTTGGTAATAACGGTTGCACCTCAAAAGGACATTTGGCCTCAGGGTAGAACATAGCCGACGAAAGCAGTTATTATAACTAGAAGTAGCAGGACTACTCCGATGTTTCATGTCTCTTTATAGAGGTATGAGCCGTAGTAAAGTCCGCGGCCAATGTGGGCATAAATACATACGAAGAAGAAAGATGCGCCGTTGGCGTGAAGGTTTCGGATGAGTCAGCCGTAATTTACGTCTCGGCAAATATGGGCGACGGAAGAAAAAGCTGTCGCAATATCAGAGGTGTAGTGTATGGCTAGAAATAGTCCTGTGAGGATTTGAATAATTAAGCAGAGTCCTAAGAGAGATCCGAAGTTTCATCACACTGAAATATCTGAGGGGGCGGGTAGGTCAACTAGGGCATTGTTTGCGATTTTGAGGAGAGGGTGTGTCTTTCGTAGACTTGCCATTACAGGATTGTTGTCGTTGAATAACTACGGGGGTTTTTCACGCCATTGGTTTTGGTTAAAGTCCCGGCAGGAATTATGATTTACATTATGTCTTTATTTTTAATTGGATTAGTTCTGGGGGGGGGTGCCAAGGCCTGCAACCCTTCTCTCTACTTTGCTGCCTTGGGGTTAGTAGTTGTGGCGGGCATGGGGTGCGGAGTATTGGTAGGTCATGGGGGACCTTTTCTATCATTGGTGTTGTTTTTGATTTATCTGGGTGGTATATTAGTTGTGTTTGCATATTCGGCGGCGCTCGCCGCTGAGCCGTACCCGGAGAGTTGGGTAAGTGGTCCTGTTGTAGGTGATATGTTGATGTACCTAGTAGGGGTGGGGGTGGCTTCTAGTGTATTTTGAGGGGGGTGATATGAGTCCTCATGGGTGCCGGCTGATGAGCTTAGTGAGCTCTCTGTATTGCGAGGCGATATTGGAGGGGTTGCGTTAATGTATTCATTAGGGGGAGGTATACTGGTACTTAGTGCGTGGGTTTTGCTCCTTACCTTATTTGTTGTGTTGGAGTTAACTCGTGGACTAAGTCGGGGGGCTCTTCGGGCAGTTTAACGGGTAAATAATAAGGCAGCGAGGGTTAAGGTGAGAAGGAATAGGGTGAGATATGTTTTAATTATTCCTTGTTGGGTATTACTTGTTGTTGTAATCAAGGGAATATTTGATGAAGAGATTGCTTTGGGGCCAACTTTCTCTAGTCAAGTTTGGTCAATTAGTTGGCTGGCAAGTGCCTGTCCTAAAACTAGATTTAGTTTGGGTATAAATCGGTGAATGATCGAGGGGAAAAAGCCTAGTATGTTGGAGAAGTGGTGAGTAACTAGATTAGGGGTGATTTTGTACTGTTTATTGGTCAATGTTGCCAGCTCGAGGGCAATGAATAATCCTGTAATTGTAACTCCGAGGGCAGCTAATTTGAGTAAGGGGGGTATGGATATCACAGGGGTCTTGAGGGGGGTAATGCTTGAAATGATTAGGAGGCCGGCGACAATGCTTCCTCATGCAAGTCGTTTTAAGGGGTTAATAACTGCTGGGTTGTTCTCATTGATGGGAGAAATAGGGTTAAATCGTGGGTAGCCCATAGAGACAAAGAATACTACGCGGAGACTGTAGATGGCCGTGAATGAGGTGGCTAGAAGGGTTAGGACTAGGGCTCAGGCGTTTAGGTGGGATGTGTTTAGTGCTTCAATGATGGCATCTTTGGAGAAGAACCCTGCCAGGAAGGGGGTGCCTGTGAGGGCTAAACTACCAATAGTGAGGCAGGAGGATGTAAAGGGGGTAAGGTGATGTATGCCTCCTATTTTTCGGATATCTTGTTCGTCGTTGAGACTGTGAATAATTGAGCCAGAACAGAGGAATAATATTGCCTTGAAGAAGGCGTGGGTGCAAATGTGTAGGAAGGCTAATTGGGGCTGATTTAGTCCAATAGTGACTATTATTAGGCCAAGTTGACTTGATGTGGAGAATGCTACAATTTTCTTGATATCATTTTGGGTCAGGGCACAGGTGGCTGTGAATAGTGTTGTTAGGGCTCCTAGGCATAGGCAGGTGGTGAGGGCAGTTTGATTATTTTCTAGGAGTGGGCTTGTTCGCACTAAAAGAAAAATACCGGCGACGACTATTGTGCTTGAATGCAGTAGGGCAGAGACCGGTGTAGGACCCTCTATAGCAGAGGGGAGTCAAGGGTGGAGACCAAATTGGGCAGATTTACCTGTAGCGGCGATAATCAGGCCTAGTAGCGGTAGGGTCAGATCTAGGTCTTTTGTTGCCACAAAAATTTGTTGTAGCTCTCAGGAGTTAGCGTTGGTTGCTATTCATGCTATTGTGAATAGCAGTCCAATGTCTCCGACCCGGTTATACACAACGGCCTGGAGGGCCGCTGTGTTGGCATCTGCTCGTCCGTACCATCAGCCAATGAGAAGAAATGACATAATGCCTACTCCTTCCCAACCAATGAAAAGCTGGAATAGATTATTTGCTGTAACAAGAATAATTATGGCAATAAGGAAAATTAGGAGATATTTAAAAAATCGATTTATGTATGGGTCTGCGTGTATATATCATGATGCAAATTCTAGAATGGATCAGGTGACATAGAGGGCAATAGGTACAAAGATAACTGAGTAGTGGTCAAATTTGAAACTAATGTTCACGTCGAAGGTCAGTGTGTTTATTCAATTTCATGAGGTGATGATTGTTTCTGCTCCTTCGTTAAGAAACAGGAATAGGGGAATTAGGCTGATGAAGAAAGCTAGGGCGACTGCTGTCTTAACATGTGAGACGGCCCAGTCGGGGTTTCGAGGGCGAGGCTCTAGAGTCGTAAAAATAGGATATGCTAACAGTAAAAAGATAATGACTAAGCTGGATGATATAATAAGTGATGAGGAGTGCATAGCTGCTACTTGGATTTGCACCAAGAGTTTTTGGTTCCTAAGACCAATGGATGAGCTGTTATCCTTTAGGAGCAGGCCGAGTGAGCCCTGGGGTCCAACCAAGGTCACGGAGATTAGCAGTCTTCGTTGCTGGCGAGCCTCTCTCGGTGGATAAGGGGATTTTAACCTCTGTCTTTAGAATCACAATCTAATATTTTTGTTAAACTATATCTACAGGTGGTTCAGCCTCATACTAGTTCGGGCTTTAAGACAAGTAGAAGCAGGGGGAGGAGGTGAAGGGCTATGACTAGGTGCTCCCGCGTGTAGGAAGGGTTTAGGCTAATAATATGTGCTGGGAGTGGGCCCCGCTGGGTCATGAGGAATATATAGAGTGAATAGCTTGCGGTAATGAGGGTTCCTGCCCCTGTGAGTACGAGGGTTCATCACGATCAACCAAATAATGAGGTAATAATTAAAAGTTCCCCTATGAGGTTGGGCAGGGGGGGAAGGGCTAAGTTTGCGAGGCTGGCAATAAATCATCATGTTGCTATGAGTGGAAGTACTATTTGTAACCCTCGAGCTAATAGTATTGTCCGGCTATGGAGGCGTTCGTAATTTGTGTTGGCCAAGCAGAAAAGGGCTGAGGATGTTAGGCCGTGTGCAATTATGAGAATTACGGCGCCGGCAAGGCCCCATGGTGTTTGGATAAGAATACCTCCAACGACTAGGCCCATGTGGCTTACGGATGAGTAAGCGATGAGGGATTTAAGATCTGTTTGGCGAAGGCAGGTGGAGCCAGTTATAATTACACCTCAGAGGGCGAGGATAATAAATGGATAACTTAATTCTTTAGTGAGAGGTTCCAATATGGTCATTATTCGGATTATGCCGTAGCCCCCTAGTTTTAGAAGAACTGCAGCCAGGACTATTGAGCCTGCAACTGGGGCTTCTACATGTGCTTTTGGCAGCCATAGATGTGCTCCGTATAGGGGTATTTTTACTAAAAATGCAATCAGGCAGCCTGCCCATCAAATCTTATCAGCATAAGATGAAAGGGGGGTAGAGCTGGCATATTGGATGGTTAAGAGGGAGAGGGAGCCTGTATCTTTCTGAAGAAGTAATAGGGCGACTAGTAACGGGAGAGAGCCTGCCAGGGTATAAAACAAAAAATATACTCCTGCATTAAGACGTTCTGCTTGGTTACCTCAGCGAGTAATAATAATTAGCGTGGGGATAAGAGTAGCTTCAAATATGACATAAAATATAAGTAGTTCAGTGGCACCAAATGCTATAATAAGGAACACTTGCAGTGATGTCAATAGGCTAATGTAGGTTCGTTGGCGGTTAATAGGTTCGAGTGCTGTGTGGTTTTGGCTTGCCAAAATCATAAGGGGGAGTAGTCAGCAGGTGAGGACAAGAAGGGGGGTTGAGAGGGGGTCTGTGGCTATGAAGGGTGTGAGGCAAGACCAGCCTGTTTCGGATGTATTTTTTAGTCAGGTGAGGCTGGCTAATGCAATGACTAGGCTGTGGGAGAGAGTAGTAGGTCACAATCATTTGGCAGGGGCAAGCCAGGCTGTGGGGAGAAGCATTAGAGTGGGAATTAGGATTTTTAGCATTGTAAGAGGTTTAAGGTCTGAAGGCGGTCCGAGCCATGTGTGCGAGCTGTGGCTACCAGCAGGGCAAGCCCCGCGCTTGCTTCACAAGCTGAAAAAGCTAACAGAAGCATAGGAGCCGCAGAGAAACTTGTGGAGCCCAGTTGAAGGGTTCAAATTGAAAGTCCAATAAATAAAGAGAGCATCATCCCTTCTAAGCATAAAAGAGCGGAGAGGAGGTGGGTTCGATGGAATGCTAGGCCTGTCAATCCTAGAGTAAAGGCCGATGAGAAAGCGAAGTGAGCGGGAGTCATTAGACAATTATGGACTTTAACCATAAGCTTTTGAGCCGAAATCAAATATTTTTTTTAAACTAATTGGCTATTCGGCTCATTCTAACCCTCCTTGAATTCACTCGTAGACTAAGCCAAGGGTGAGAAGAATAAGCACGGCTACGGCTCAGAAGAGTGTCAATAAAGGGGAGGTTAATTGGTCTCCTCATGGGAGGGGGAGGAGAAGGGCAATTTCTAAATCGAAAAGTAGGAAGAGAATGGCGACTAGGAAGAAGCGGAGGGAAAATGGTAGGCGGGCTGATCCTAAAGGGTCGAAACCACATTCATATGGGGAGAGCTTTTCGTGGTCGGGGGTCATTTGGGGGAGTCAGAAGGATACAATGGCCAGGACTACGGAAAGCAAAATAGTGATGGTAATTACAGCTATTGCTACGTTCATTATCTTTCCTTGGATTTTAACCAAGACCGGGTGATTGGAAGTCACTTATACTAGTTTTAATACTAGAAAGATTAAGAGCCTCATCAGTAGATAGAGATATATAGGAATAATCAGACAACGTCTACGAAATGTCAGTATCAGGCAGCTGCTTCGAACCCGAAATGGTGCTCGGATGTAAAATGGTATTGGATTTGCCGTAGGAGGCAAACGGCTAAAAATGTGGAGCCAATAATAACGTGTAGTCCGTGGAATCCGGTGGCTACGAAAAATGTAGAGCCGTATACGCCGTCTGCAATTGTAAAGGGGGCTTCATAGTATTCCAAGGCTTGAAGAAATGTAAAGTAAAAGCCTAGAAGAATAGTTAAGGCTAGTGATTGAATGGTCTGTTTTCGTTCACCTTCCATAATGCTGTGGTGGGCCCAGGTAACTGTTACCCCGGAGGCAAGCAGGACAGCTGTATTAAGGAGGGGGACTTCAAATGGGTCAAGGGTTGTAATGCCCGTGGGGGGCCAGCAGCCCCCTAACTCAGGAGTGGGAGCGAGGCTTGCGTGGTAAAAGGCTCAGAAGAACCCTAGGAAAAAGAATACTTCGGAGGTAATGAAAAGAATTATTCCGTATCGAAGACCTTTTTGTACGGGGGGCGTGTGATGTCCTTGGAATGTGCCTTCTCGTACGATATCTCGTCATCATTGATATATTGTAAGAAGCAGTAGAGCTGTTCCTAAGGTTATTAAGGTTGTTGAGCGAAAATGAAATCAGGTCGCGAGGCCTGATGTTATCAGGAGGGCAGCAATTGCCCCTGTTAGGGGTCAAGGGCTGGGGTCAACTATGTGGTAAGGGTGTGCTTGATGGGCCATTAGACGTTTTCTTGTAGGTACAGTGTTAGTAGGAGAACGAAGACGTAGGCTTGAATTATTGCTACGGCAACTTCTAACAGGGTAAGGAGAACCAATACTGTTGTTGTGATGAATGCGACGGTTGGTATTAGGGGAAGAAGTACGAACGCACCTGTAGCAATTAATTGAATTAATAGGTGACCGGCTGTTAAATTGGCTGTTAGCCGTACCCCTAGGGCAAGGGGGCGAATAAAGAGACTAATTGTTTCGATAATAATAAGCACTGGAATAAGGGGGCCGGGTGTGCCTTCTGGTAGGAGGTGTCCTAGGGCGTGGGTTGGTTGGTTTCGCATGCCAATAATAACAGTTGCTAATCAGAGAGGTACCGCGAGCCCTAAATTAAGTGATAATTGGGTGGTGTGGGTAAAAGTATAGGGAAGAAGTCCTAATATATTTAGGGAAATTAAAAAGATCATTAATGAAGTTAGGAGGGCGGCTCACTTGTGACCTCCCATATTTAGGGGGAGGAGAAGCTGTTGAGTAAAACGGTTAATAAATCAACCTTGAAGCGAGAGGAATCGGTTATTTAATCATCGAGTTGTAGGTGTGGGGTAAAGGAGTCAGGGTAGGGTAAGGGCAAGGGCTATTAATGGGATTCCAAGATAGGTGGGGCTTATAAACTGGTCAAAAAAGCTTAGTGTCATGGTCAAGTTCAGGGGTCTGTTTTAGGTTTTTCTGCGCTTTGCAGAGTAGGAGTGTTTGGGAAGGTGTGGGCTGTAACTTTAGCGAGAATAACGGCCAGGAAGACCATTCACGAGAAGACTAAAATAGCAAATCAAGGTGCGGGGTTGAGTTGGGGCATGTCGTTAGGGGTGGTTGGGGGCCACCAATCTTTAGCTTAAAAGGCTAACGCTATACCCTATTTAGCTTCCTAGCGAGGCGTCTTCAAGTATTCGAGATGATCAGTTTTCAAAGTGTTCTAGGGGAACTGCTTCCACTACAATAGGCATAAAGCTGTGATTTGCTCCGCAGATTTCAGAGCATTGTCCGTAGAATACGCCTGGTCGGGATGCGATGAAGGCTGTTTGATTAAGGCGTCCTGGTACTGCGTCCATTTTTACCCCTAGGGCTGGGACTGCCCATGAGTGGAGTACATCATCTGCAGATACTAAAACTCGGATCGGGGATTCAACTGGGATAACCATGCGATGGTCAGCTTCTAATAGGCGGAATTGTCCAGGGGTTAGGTCTTGGGTGGGGATTATGTATGAATCAAAGCCAAGGTCTTCGTAGTCAGTATATTCATAGCTTCAGTATCATTGGTGACCAACGGCTTTAATTGTTAATAGGGGGTTGTTAATTTCATCTATAAGGTAGAGGATGCGGAGGGAGGGGAGTGCAATTAGAATTAAAATAATAGCTGGGAGAATTGTTCAGATAATTTCAATTTCTTGTGAATCTAAAATATATTTGTTCGTTAATTTAGTGGTAACTATAGCAAGAATAATGTAAAGCACAAGTGTGCTAATCAGGAAGACGATTATTAAAGCATGGTCGTGAAAATGAAGAAGTTCTTTTATAACAGGTGAAGCTGCATCTTGAAATCCAAGCTGTGATGGATGGGCCATTAAAAGCAAGACACGCGGGGGTCTAACCCACACTTCCGCCTTGACAAGGCGGTGTAATGTTCTCTTTTACTAGTGTCTTATAAAGAAAGTGGCAGAGCGGTTATGTGGTCGGCTTGAAACCGACCTAATGGGGTTCGACTCCTCCCTTTCTCATTAGTCTGCTTGTACTTGTACAAAGGCAGGCTCCTCGAATGTGTGGTAGGGGGGAGGGCAGCCATGCAGTCATTCTACATTGGTTGTTGTTAAATCTGTTGCTAGAACTTCACGTTTGGCGGCGAATGCCTCTCAAATAATAAATAAGAACATAATAACAGCCACTAACGAGATAAGTGATCCGATTGAGGAGACTGTATTTCATAGGGTATAGGCGTCAGGGTAGTCGGAGTATCGTCGGGGCATTCCGGCTAATCCGAGGAAGTGTTGTGGGAAGAAGGTTAAGTTTACCCCCAAGAACATAATGCCGAAATGGATTTTTGTCCAAGTGCTGTGGAGTGTATATCCTGAGAATAGCGGGAATCAGTGCACGAAGGCGGCGACAATGGCAAATACGGCCCCCATAGATAGTACGTAGTGGAAGTGGGCTACTACATAGTATGTATCGTGTAGTACAATATCTAGAGATGAATTGGCCAGAACAATACCTGTAAGCCCGCCTACTGTAAATAGGAAGATAAAGCCAAGGGCCCATAAAAGGGGTGTCTCTCATTTAATAGAGCCCCCATGTAGAGTTGCAAGTCAGCTAAATACTTTAACACCGGTGGGAATTGCGATGATTATTGTGGCAGACGTAAAGTAAGCACGTGTGTCTACGTCCATACCAACTGTGAATATGTGATGAGCCCATACAATAAATCCTAGGAGGCCAATAGCCATTATTGCTCAGACCATGCCTATATATCCAAAGGGTTCTTTTTTGCCAGAGTAATAGGCGACAATATGTGAAATCATACCAAAGCCAGGCAGAATAAGAATATATACCTCCGGGTGCCCAAAAAACCAGAATAGGTGTTGGTAAAGGATTGGATCTCCCCCTCCGGCCGGGTCGAAGAAGGTGGTGTTAAGGTTTCGGTCCGTAAGGAGCATTGTAATACCTGCAGCGAGAACTGGTAGAGAGAGAAGGAGAAGAACAGCGGTAATTAAGACGGCTCACACAAATAGGGGCGTCTGGTATTGGGAGATGGCCGGAGGCTTCATATTAATAATTGTGGTAATAAAATTGATTGCCCCAAGAATTGAGGAGATACCTGCTAAGTGGAGTGAAAAGATTGTTAGGTCGACTGATGCTCCTGCGTGGGCTAAGTTGCCAGCCAGGGGCGGGTACACTGTTCAGCCGGTCCCGGCGCCTGCCTCTACTCCAGAGGAGGCAAGTAGTAGCAGAAAAGAAGGGGGAAGAAGTCAGAAACTTATATTATTTATACGAGGAAATGCTATATCTGGGGCTCCAATCATTAGGGGAATTAATCAGTTTCCAAAACCTCCGATTATAATTGGCATTACTATAAAGAAAATCATTACGAAGGCATGTGCCGTAACGATTACATTATAAATTTGGTCGTCTCCAAGGAGAGCGCCCGGTTGGCTTAGTTCTGCTCGAATGAGTAGGCTGAGGGCTGTGCCTACTATACCGGCTCAGGCACCAAATACTAGATAAAGGGTGCCGATGTCTTTGTGATTAGTGGAGAAAAATCAACGTGTGATGGCCACAGGTAGGATGGCTGAGTTTCTAAGCGATGGATTGTAGCCCCACAAACAGAGGTTTGAATCCTCTTCTTACCAGAAGTCTTGAGGTGTTATACATATCAGATTGCAAATCTGAAGATGCAGGTTAGTCGTCTGCCGGGACTTTCCCCCGCCTTCAGCCCGCTTTTTAGGCGGGGGAAAGGTAGATGGATGCTCGCTGGTTTGAGCGCTTAGCTGTTAACTAAGATCTTGCAGGATCGAGGCCTGCCCTTCTAGGAAGGCTTTAGCTTAATTAAAGTACCTGTTTTGCATACAGGAGATGTGGGGTAGTGTCCCGCAAGCCTTATCAGGGACTGGGGGACTTCCACCCTCACTTAGGGCTTTGAAGGCCCTTGGTCTTGTTTTAACCTAAGTCCCTTAAAGGGTTATTAGTGCTATTGCGGCGGGTGTTAGGGGTAGAAGCAGTAGCGTAGCTATGGCTGAGGTAGCAAGTGGCAGTGTTAGTTGTAAGGAGGGGAGGCGTCATGGGGAAATTGCGGTGAGGTTGTTGGGTGAAATAGTTAATGCCATTGCGTATGATAGTCGTAGGTAAAAATATAGGCTGAGGAGGGCGGTTATTGCTGCTAGTGTTGCAGCTGGGGCGAGGTCTTGCTTAGTAAGTTCTTGAAGGATAAGTCATTTTGGCATAAAGCCTGTAAGTGGTGGGAGTCCCCCTAAGGATAATAATAAAAGGGGTGCAAGGGCCGTTAGGGCGGGGGTTTTTGCTCATGAGGTTGCTAGAGTATTAATGTTGGTTGCTTTATTAAGTTTAAACATAAGAAATGCTGAGAATGTTATAATGAAGTATGTGAATAATGTTAAAATAGTCAAGGAGGGGGAGAATTGTAGCACAATTACTATTCAGCCTAGGTGTGCGATGGAGGAGTAAGCAAGAATTTTGCGAAGTTGGGTTTGGTTAAGGCCTCCTCAGCCTCCTACAATGGTTGAGGTGAGTCCTAGAATGATTAGAAGGGTGGTGTTGGCACAGGGGGTTTGGACTAATAAGGCAAATGGGGCAAGTTTTTGCCAGGTAGACAAAATAAGTCCTGTGGTTAGGTCTAGGCCCTGAAGTACTTCAGGCAGTCATGAGTGCACAGGTGCAAGTCCCACTTTTAGTGCGAGGGCCAAAGTGACAAGGGCAGTTGGGAAAGGGTGGGCAATTTGTAAAAGGTCCCATTGTCCAGTTAATCAAGCGTTGGTGGTGCTGGCAAAGAGTAGTATGGCTGCTCCTGCAGCTTGAATTAAGAAATATTTTGTGGCTGCTTCAACTGCTCGGGGGTGATGGTGTTGAGCTATTAGGGGAATGATGGCAAGAGTATTTATTTCCAGGCCTATTCAGGCTAGTAATCAGTGGGAGCTTGCGAAGGTGGTAGTAGTGCCTAAACCAATACCAAATAGCAGGGCGGTTAAGATGTAAGGGTTCATTAGTAAAGGAGGGATTTTAACCTTCGTGTTTGGGGTATGGGACCAAGAGCTTAGAATTAGCTGACTTTACTAGGAAATAGTGTAGTGGGAGCACCAGGAGTTTTGCTCTCCTTAGGCGGGGTTCGAGTCCCCCTTTTTTAAGAAGCGGGGGGGATTTGAACCCCCATAAGTCACTCTATCAAAGTGGCCCTTTACTTCAGGCACGGCTTCTTATCTATAGCTGGGGTGGCAGGCCAGCAAATGCAATTGGGAGGGCTAGGTGTCAGATAACCAGGGCTAGTGTAAGTGGGAGGAAGTTTTTTCAAATTAGATGTATAAGTTGGTCGTACCGGAATCGTGGGTAAGAGGCTCGGACTCATAGAAATAAGACGGACAGAAGGGCTGCTTTGGTTATTAGGTTCACTGCGGTGAGTTCAGGTAGCATTGGAAAATGGGAGGCCCCTAAAAAGAGGGTAGCGGAAAGCGTGTTTATAAGCAGAATGTTAGCATATTCGGCCAGGAAAAATAGGGCGAATGGGCCACCTGCATACTCGACATTGAAGCCAGAGACTAGTTCGGATTCGCCTTCAGTAAGGTCAAAGGGTGCACGGTTTGTCTCTGCAAGGGTTGAAATATATCACATTGCGGCTAGTGGTCAGGCTGGGAGTAGTATTCAGACGCTTTCTTGGGCAATGTTGAAGGTTTGTAGTGTGAAACCTCCTGTAAAGATAATGGTACTTAATAGGATTAAGCCTAGACTAACTTCATATGAAATGGTTTGGGCTACAGCCCGAAGGGCCCCGATGAGAGCGTATTTTGAATTTGATGCTCAACCTGAGCCTAGAATGGAGTAGACAGCGAGGCTTGATAGGGCCAAAATAAATAGGATTCCAAGGTTTAAGTCAATTACTGGGTATGGGAGAGGTATAGGGGCTCAAAGGGTTAAGGCAAGTGTGAGTGCGAGTAGTGGGGCGAGGAGGAATAGTACTGGGGAAGAAGTGGAGGGGCGAACGGGCTCTTTAATAAAGAGCTTCACACCGTCAGCGATAGGCTGTAATAGTCCGTAAGGCCCTACAATATTTGGGCCTTTTCGTAGTTGTATATACCCTAGTACCTTACGTTCTAAAAGTGTGAGGAAGGCGACGGCTAAGAGGATGGGGACAATGAAGGCCAAGGGATTGAGAATATGGGTAATAAGGACTGAAATCATAGTTAAGGAGAGGACTTGAACCTCTGTAAAAAGGGCTTAGGTCTTTTGCATTCACCGGGCTCTGCCACCCCAACATGCCGTTCTCTCAGGCATTGGGGGTATGCCCTCTTGCCTACTTTAGTTGTTTTCACTAGGTGGGGGTGAGGCTTGCTTAAAGCAGGGGCCTCTTCTTTACGGTCCTTTCGTACTAAAAAAGAGCACACCATAGATAGAAACTGACCTGGATTACTCCGGTCTGAACTCAGATCACGTAGGACTTTAACCGTTGAACAAACGGACCCTTAATAGCGGCTGCACCATTAGGATGTCCTGATCCAACATCGAGGTCGTAAACCCCCTTGTCGATATGGGCTCTAAAAGGGGATTGCGCTGTTATCCCTAGGGTAACTCGGTACGTTGATCGGCATTGCCGGATCTTATTGGTCAGATATTCTGTTAATTAGAGCTGCGGCTCTTAGTTGTAGGAGGGGGTGCTCCCTTTCCACGTGGGGGTTTTTTGTTTCCCCGCGGTCGCCCCAACCAAAGACATTAGGGAAGGGTTCCATTAGTTCAGGCCTTTATAGAGGGTTACTTGACAGGATCTTCTTTGGTGTCTAAAGCTCCATAGGGTCTTCTCGTCTTATGTTTATATCCCCGCTTCTGCACGGGGAGATCAATTTCATTGACTTGAAAGAGGAGACAGTTAAGCCCTCGTTGTGCCATTCATACAGGTCTTCATTTAAAAGACAAGTGATTGCGCTACCTTTGCACGGTCAAAATACCGCGGCCGTTAAACTAATAGTCACAGGGCAGGCGGGACCTCTTATTCTTTAGCTTTGCAAGAGGCGATGTTTTTGGTAAACAGGCGAGGCTTGATTTGTTTGCCGAGTTCCTTCTCTTTCTCTTAGTCTTTCCTTAAATGCACACCTGTGTAGGGTTAACGGTTTATGTTTGAATTTTTTTCTGGTTGTTTGGGTTGTTGTTCAGGTCCCTCTTCGTTTGGGGCCGTTAATGCTCGGTGCGGGTTCGTTCCGAATTACATGTGTGCGAGGAGAGAGGCTTGGCTCTCTTATTACTCATATTAGCAGGGTCTCTCCCATGTGTGCATGGGATGGCCCGGTAGGGAAGGGGGGAGTAAGAATTAATGATCAGGATAGAGAGGGGTAGTGATGTATTTGAGCTATAACGCTTTCTACTGGGGTGGCTGCTTTTAGGCCCACCCAAATACTTACCTTTATTTAATTATGATCTTTTTCCTCCCGGAAAAGTTGTATCTTGTTTCAAAGGGGCTGTACCCCCTTTGAATAACTCTCACAGTTTCTTGTGGTATCAGGTGGGGTAATACTGAGGTGAATAAAGAATCTGAGAGGCTGAACTTCTATCCATTTCTCGGGCAACCAGCTATAACTAGGTTCGGTAGGTTTATCACCTCTACTCAAAGCTCATTCCACTCTTTTGCCACAGAGACGGGTTCGCCCTATAAATAGGCTGTCTTGGAGTAGCTCCCCTAGTTTCGGGGTGTCAAACTAAAGCACTCTTTGCTTGGGTCACGCTGGCTAAATCATGATGCAAAAGGTACGAGAATAAATCTCTGCTTTACTTAGCTTCACTGGGTTGTTTCATTTCTCTTTCAGCGATCCCCTGCGGTACTTTCTCTATTGCTCCTAAGTCCTTTTTCTGTCGCCCATACTAAAGGGGAAAAATGGTTTGTTTAATTGAAACATTCGTGCATTTGGGGTTATAAATAATGGTTGGTTGTTGTTGTGTTTGTGGGCTAGCTGTTGGGCATCAGGGTGATCCGATTTGCACGGATGTCTCTTCAGTGTAAGGGAAGTGTTATTCTATTTTAACTACACTCTGATATTACCAAGTGCACCTTCCGGTACCCTTACCATGTTACGACTTGCCTCCCCTCTGCGATTTTTGGGTTTTTAATTACTTAAAGTGGTAGGCTTGGGGAGAGTGACGGGCGGTGTGTGCGCGCTTCAGGGCCGATTTCAGCGGAACACGCTATTTTCCGCTTACTACTAAATCCTCCTTCAGGCGCGTGTTTCAGTGCGCCGTTCGTGTTCCCTAGTGTAGGGAATGTAGCCCATTTCTTCCCCTTCCATGCGCTACACCTCGACCTGACGTTTTGGGTTGTGCCAGTTGTGCTTACTTTTAGTCCTTCACAGGGTAAGCTGACGACGGCGGTATATAGGCGGGATAAACAAGGAAGGGTGAGGTTGAACGGGGGTTATCGGTTCTAGAACAGGCTCCTCTAGGGGGGTCTAAAGCACCGCCAAGTCCTTTGGGTTTTAAGCTGGTGCTCGTAGTTCCCAGGCGGGCAGGGTATGTGATATATTACCAAGGTTTAGGGCTAGGCATAGTGGGGTATCTAATCCCAGTTTGTGCCAGAGCTTTCGTGGGGTCAGGGGTTGTAAAGCTACCTTCGTGGTTGATCTTCTAGCCTTCGGATGCGTATAACAGCTTTGAAGGTGTGCGGCTTTAGTCTTTATTTTCCATAACCACTCTTTACGCCGAATGGTATCAACTTGGGTCTCTCGTATAGCCGCGGTGGCTGGCACGAGGTTTACCGGCCCTCTTAGCTTTAACTAAGTCAAGTTTTCACTTATGGCTTAATGTTTATCACTGCTGAGTTCCCTTGAGGGTGTGGCTAAGCAAGGTGTCATGGGCTTACAGATGTGTGCCTGATACCAGCTCCTTGCTCCCGGGCAGGGAGCTGTAGGGCATTCTCACAGGGGGGCGGATACTTGCATGTGTAAATTTGGCTAAAGTTGATAGTAAAGTCAGGACCAAGCCTTTGTGCGGGCGGGACTTTCTAGGGTCCATCTTAACATCTTCAGTGTTATGCTTTAATTAAGCTACGCTAGC